CTATTTGATCGGAATAAATCTATCTTTTGCTTTTGATGGATCGCTCCCTTTGATTCGGGGCAAAGCATTGGTTTTCTTAGTGCCTCTCTATCTGTATTGGTCTTTTCACTCCTATGCGGATTTCTTATTGCATAGCAATGTCAGTCGGGATTCATAGAACCAACGGAGTAGAAGCATTCGGAAACATCCTAACCACCTAGGCCCACTCGGCCTGTGCTGTGACCGCGACCAGTTTTCTTCACCCCACGGACCAGTACCCATGGCCCACTCCAGACCATGAGATAGGTCAAGGGGAGCAAGCACGTTGATGACCAGGGTAGGCCACCTTTTTTAGCCCATCTTGAGAGGCACAATGGGAGCTTCCTGCCCCCAAGACTTACCGGAGTTATAAGGAGACACTTAGCCACACTAGAGAGCTTAGAAATTTCCCATAGGTCCACCCTGTCTTGTGTGACTGCGTGTGTTTGTTAGATTGCTTGGGGTTCTATGTTGGGCTCACTCTTTTTCACCTTAGGAAAATTGACTTATAGGCTGCGTTTCTGGGCCCTATGATGGACCTTTAGAATTCAAATAAATAGGGGAGGGCTTAAGCCCGATGTGTGAGACTTAGGATCCAATACGACTTGAGCCCATAAGGATTATGACCAGACCCAAGTTATAGCAATTGTGTGCAATTCTAAGCCATTCTGAGAGTTTTTTTAAGGGACCCCACGGAGCGGTTTATGGATTCAACCCATCTTTTTTGGGCCTTGAATTAAGCCCAATCTGTGGTTTTGTCATATAATAAGATCCAATTTGTTTGGACTCGTTAGGTTTGGCCCATTACCTTGAGTGAGGCCTAACGTGTACACCTCTTGTCATGAAGATGTGATCTTATCTACTGATGGGTCTTGTTCTAAGCCTAATCCTCTCGTCTTAGGGTAGGATATCCATAAACCTTAAATCACGGGAACTTTTCCTTTTTGGTTGACAACTTCTGTTGGGCTGACTAAGCCCACTATCCTAAGCAGCAGGTCCCATACTGTCCTGCCCTGAACTCGAACTACTGGCTTTACTTTAGCTACAAGTCTCTTTTTTAGTAGTAGTACTTCCCTATCCGGTCTACTAATTCTAGCAGAGCAAAGCATCCCTAAGCTCTCTAGTTCATTACTAACCAAATCCTTGATAAAAAGCAAGGTTCGAAGACGCTCGACCAGAGGGAGAGGAGAGAAATAGTGAGACCAGTCCAATCCAAGGAGCGAAGACCTATAGAATGGGGATCGGAATTCCCAGTCCTATAAAAGCAGCTAAGCAGCCTTTCTTTAATGCAGTCAGGTAAGGACTTTTCTTGAACTTGGCTATCACCCGATCCTCTCCTTTCGGGAAGGAATGGAATAAGGGACGACCCCGACCAAGCCATAACTCAAATGGCAAGGTGGTCTTGGTCCACATAGCCAACAAACGGTTGACATGTGCAGACCGAGAATGGTCAAGTCTAGAGAGTACTCTATATCCTCCACCCGATATCCTGAAGGAAACTCGATCGCTGGACCAGCAAAAGAAAGGAATAAAGTATAATAATATCAAAGTATGTGCTCACTCATTTATCTTTACTTCCTATCAATTTAAGTTCTTCCCTTCTTACGTCAATTTTACTTTAAGGTCGGAAGCATCTGTGTGGACTTCGAGCACCTTTTCGAAGTCTGGCAAGACTAGAACAGGCTCCTGTTAAACTATTGAGTTGCGATCCGCTTCTTCCGTTAATTCCTCGTAAATGAAGTCGTCAACCGAAGACTATCCCGATGGTAAAGCGGCTGAACTCGTTCTAGTGCTGGCTTCTTGATTTCCCCATCCATATTGGTCAGTTCTCTCCGCACCTCCTCTAGATAATGGTAGGTTCAACTCCAAGTCAGGCATCTTGTCAACTCTCCGGCACCGGTAGTCTGGCGAGTAAGCAACTCTCTCTTTAGTGACTCCAGGCAGGAGTCTTACCCGCTGAAACTCTTATTCGAGAGATTGAATTGGGAATCTGTTTCGAGACTTCGTCATTGAGAGCAACTAACTGCCATTATTCCGAGGCTTATAGATGGAGAACCCGGTTCCCCGTAAAGCATTGTACCCTGGGCAAGACTCACCTGTAGGGTGAAAGAAAGAATCAGGTAGCTCACCATCTAGTGAAGTTGATTTCCTTGTCTTTTTTTATGATGGAGATTGAGTTTCACAGCCCAGCTCCCTGGGGTAGAGCTAGAGTCCGGAGCTACCGAAGGAAGAAGAGAGCTACTAGTTCTAAGGCTGACAAGAGCTACAAGTCCGGTAACTGAGGGACCAAGGGTACCGATAGAGGATTTTTCCTAACTAACCATTAAGAGTTAATAAAATCTAAATATATTTAATAAAAAAAAGAAAGCGTAATCAATGAAATCTTGCTTGGGAACTTGAGTAAGGAGTAGAACTTTTTGTTTTGGGGTTTTCTAGAATTAGAAGACGAGAACTCCTTTATATACCTACTTGAGCCGGATGA